TGCTTATACTAATACCAAAGAAACTAATAATACTGATCAAACAGGCGAAGTTGCTTTGATACGTTATTCCCAACAATCGGATTTTCGTCGAGACATAATCAAAGGCTCCATGCGCGCTCAAAGACGTAAAACAGTTACTTGGAAACTCTTTGAAGCAAATGCGCATTCCCCTCTTTTTTTGGACCGAATAGACAAATCTTTTTTTTTTTTTTTTGATATTTCTGAACGGATGAAAAAAAATTTTAGAAATTGGATGTCGAAAAACACAGAATTCACAATTTCGAATTATACAGAGAAAAAGACAAAAGAAAGCGCGAAAAAAAAAGAGGAGGACAAAAAAGAAGAAGACAAAAGAAAGGAGAAAGTGCGTATACAAATAGCGGAAGCCTGGGATAGTATTTTACTTGCTCAAGTAATGAGAGGTTTTTTATTAGTAACCCAATCAATTCTTAGAAAATATATTATATTACCTTCATTGATAATAGCTAAAAATATCGTCCGTATACTATTATTTCAATTTCCGGAATGGTATGAGGACTTAAAGGATTGGAATAGAGAAATGCATGTTAAATGTACCTATAACGGCGTTCAATTATCAGAAAAAGAATTTCCAAAAAACTGGTTAACAGACGGCATTCAGATCAAGATTCTATTTCCTTTTCGTCTTAAACCTTGGCACAGATCTAAGTTACGAGCCCCTTATAACGATCAAATGAAAAAGCAAGGTCAAAAAAATGATTTTTGTTTTTTAACAATTTTTGGAATGGAAGCTGAACTACCTTTTGGTTCTCCCAGAAAAAAACTTTCATTTTTTGAACCGATTTTAAAAGAACTCAAAAAAAAAATTAAAAAATTGCAAAAGAAATGTTTTCTAATTCTAGGAATTTTAAAAGAACAAACAAAATTGTTTCTAAATGTCTCAAAAAAACCAAAAAAATGGATCATTAAAAACATTCTGTTTATAAAAGAAATAATAAAAGAACTCTCAAAAATAAACCCAATTATATTATTTGGATTGAGAGAAATAGAAGTATATGAATTGAGTGAAATTAAAAAAGATTCAATAATCAGTAATCGGATGATTCAGGAATCGTCCATTCAAATTAGATCTCAGGATTGGACAAATTATTCATTAACAGAAAAAAAAATGCAAGATCTGACTGATAGAATAAACACAATCATAAATCAAATAGAAAAAATTACAAAAGACAAGAAAAAGGGATTTATAACTTCAGATAGAAATTTGAGTTCTAACAAAATAAGTTATGATGATAAAAGATTGGAATCACAAAAAAATATTTGGCAGATATTAAAAAGAAGAACTGCTCGATTAATCCGTAAATCCCATTATTTTATAATATTTTTCATTGAAAAGATATACATAGATATCTTTCTAGCTATGATTAATATTCCTAGTATCAATACACAACTTTTTCTTGAATCAACAAAAAAAATTATTAATAAAAACATTAACACTAATGAAACAAATCAAGAAAGAATTAATAAAACAAATCAAAGTTTAATTCAATTTATTTCGATTATAAAAGAGTCACTTTCTAATACTAATATTAGTCTTAGTCAAAAAAATTCAAAGACTTTTTTTGACTTATCTTACTTTTCACAAGCATATGTATTTTACAAATTATCACAAACCCAACTTATTAAGTTAGAGAAATTGAAATCCGTATTTCAATATAATGGAAACCCCCTTTTTCTTAAGAATGAAATAAAGGATTTTTTTGTTGTAAGACAAGAACTATTTCATTCCGAATTAAGACCTAAGAATCTTCGCAATTCTGGAATGAATCAATGGACAAATTGGTTAAGGAGTCATTATCAATATCAATGTGATGTATCTCAAATTAAATGGTCTAGAGTAGTACCACAAAAATGGCGAAATATATTGAACTGTATAGCTCAAAATAAAGATTTATATAAAGATTTGTGTGATTTATATGAAAAAGATGAATTAATTCACTACGAAAAAAAAATGGAAACGGATTTATTATTGAATCAAAAGGATAATTTTAAAAAACAATATAGATATGATCTTTTAGCATATAAATCTATAAATTCTGAAACTAAGAAGTACTCTTCAATTTATGGATCACCATTCCAAGTAAAAACTAACCAAGATATTTTTTATAATTACAACACACATAAACAAAAATCATTTAATATGGTAGAAGATGATATTCGAGATATGGATAAAAATACGGATAGAAAATATTTTGATTGGAGAATTCTCAATTTTTGTCTTAAAACGAAAGTAGATATTGAGGCCTGGATCAATATTGATACTGACACTAACAGTAATAAATATACTAAGACTAGGGTTAATAAGTATCAAATAATTGATAAAATCAATAATAAAGGTCTTTTTTATCTCACACTTCAGCAAGATCAAAAAATCAACCTATCCAATCAAAAACCCCTTTTGGATTGGATGGGAATGAATGAAGAAATACTAAGTCGTCCCATATCAAATCTGGAACTTTGGTTCTTGCCAGAATTTGTGAGACTTTATAATACGTATAAAATGAAACCGTGGGTTATACCAATTAAATTACTACTTTTTAATTCTAATATAAAAAAAAATGCTAGTGAAAACAAAAGCATCACTGGAAATAAAAAAAGAGATCCTTTTATATCAATATCGGCGAATGAAAAAAAATCTCTTGAATTAGAAAACCGAAATCAAGGAGAAAAAGAATCCACGGGCCAAGCAGATCTTAAATCAGCTCTTTCAAACCAGGAAAAAGATGTTGAAGAAGATTATACGGGATCGGACATGAAAAAACATAGAAATAAAAAGCAATACAAGATCAATACAAAAGCGGAGTTTGATTTCTTCCTAAAAAGGTATTTGTATTTTCAATTGAGATGGGATGATTCTTTAAATAAAAAAATAATCAATAACATCAACGTATATTGTCTCCTGCTTAGACTGATAAATCCAAGAGAAATTACTATATCCTCTATTCAAAGGGGCGAAATGAGTCTGGATATTTTGACGATTCAGAAAGATGTAACTCTTACAGAATTTATTAAAAGGGGATTTTTGATTATTGAACCAATTCGTCTAGCTATAAAAAATGATGGAAAATTTATTATGTATCAAACCCTCGGTATTTCATTAGTTCATAAAAGTAAACATCAAATAAATCAAAGATACCGAGAAAAAAAACATGTTGATAAGAATTCTGATGAAGTCATTACAAAACATCAAAAGATGACTGGAAATAGATATAAAAAAAATTATGATTTGTTTGTTCCTGAAAATATTTTATCGCCTAGACGTCGTAGAGAATTGCGAATTCTAATTTGTTTAAATTCTAAGAATAGACATAGAAAGGCATCTTTTTGTAATGGGAATGAGGTAAACAGTCAAGTTGTGGATAAAAGCAAAAAATATAAAAAAAAACTTATAAAATTAAAGCTATTTCTTTGGCCCAATTATCGATTAGAAGATTTAGCTTGTATGAATCGTTATTGGTTTAATACCAATAATGGCAGTTGTTTCAGTATGGTAAGGATACATATGTATCCGCGATTGAAAATTCATTAATAGTACATTTTTCCTATATTTCCCATACTCTAGTCTATGACGACAAAGAGATGCACGCATACATTGTCTTACATTCCATTCTGATACATGATACTAATTCAATGACATATCAATTAGATCTAGAATGAACAAAATTTTCTTATTTTAGGTCTAAACTTTTATCTTTTGTGAGTGAAGAAACCAACCATACTTTTGTATCCCCTTTCAAATCCAATTTTAAAATGAAAATAGGATTGAGTAAGTTTTATTAAATTAAAAAAATTAGAAATTAATAACGAAATTCAAATTATTGTATATACCAAATAAAAATTAGGGGCATTATTATTACTGATCAATAAAGATATCTATCAATAAAAAATATCTTAAAATAAAAAGAGGGGGGAGAGAAGATTTCAGTTTATGGTAAAAAATTCATTCATCTCAGTTATTTCACAAGAAGAAAAAGACGAAAACAGAGGATCTGTTGAATTTCAAATAGTTAGTTTCACCAATAGGATACGAAGACTTACTTCACATTTACAATTACACAAAAAAGACTATTTATCTCAGAGAGGTTTACGTAAAATTCTGGGAAAACGCCAACGATTACTGTCTTATTTGTCAAAGAAAAATAGAATATGTTATAAAGAATTAATTAATCGGTTGGATATTCGGGAGTCAAAAACTCGTTAATTTTATTTTTATAAAGGCATTTTGAATTATTTGATTTATTAGATCTTGAATTTTAATGAACTTTTTTTCGTTTTCAGCAATTCATGAAAGAATGAATCGAGGAAAAACCTATGAATATACCGGCTACAAGAAAAGACCTCATGATAGTCAATATGGGCCCCCACCACCCATCAATGCATGGTGTTCTTCGACTCATCATTACTCTAGATGGTGAAGATGTTATTGACTGTGAACCAATATTGGGTTATTTACACCGAGGAATGGAAAAAATTGCGGAAAATCGAACAATTATACAATATTTGCCTTATGTAACACGGTGGGATTATTTAGCTACTATGTTCACAGAAGCAATAACTGTAAACGGACCGGAACAGTTGGGAAATATTCAAGTACCTAAAAGAGCCAGCTATATCAGAATAATTATGTTGGAGTTGAGTCGTATAGCTTCTCATCTGTTATGGCTCGGTCCTTTTATGGCGGATATTGGTGCACAAACTCCCTTTTTCTATATTTTCAGAGAAAGAGAATTAGTATATGATCTATTCGAAGCTGCCACCGGTATGAGAATGATGCATAATTATTTTCGTATCGGAGGAGTAGCGGCCGATCTACCTCATGGCTGGATAGATAAATGTTTGGATTTCTGCGATTATTTTTTAACAAGAGTTGCTGAATATCAAAACCTTATTACACGAAATCCTATTTTTTTAGAACGAGTCGAGGGAGTAGGCATTATTGGTAGAGAGGAAGTAATAAATTGGGGTTTATCGGGACCAATGCTGCGAGCTTCCGGAATACAATGGGATCTTCGTAAAGTTGATCATTATGAATGTTACGACGAATTTGATTGGGAAGTACAGTGGCAAAAAGAAGGAGATTCATTGGCTCGTTATCTAGTCCGAATTGGTGAAATGATAGAATCCGTAAAAATTATTCAACAGGCCCTGGAAGGAATTCCAGGGGGACCCTATGAGAATTTAGAAATACGATACTTTGATAGAGAAAGGAATCCGGAATGGAATGATTTTGAATATCGATTTATTAGTAAAAAGCCGTCTCCTACATTTGAATTGCCGAAACAAGAACTTTATGTGAGAGTAGAAGCCCCAAAAGGAGAATTGGGAATTTTTCTCATAGGGGATCAGAGTGGTTTTCCTTGGAGATGGAAAATCCGCCCGCCGGGTTTTATCAATTTGCAAATTCTTCCGCGGTTAGTTAAAAGAATGAAATTGGCTGATATTATGACGATACTAGGTAGTATAGATATCATTATGGGAGAAGTTGATCGTTGAAATGATAATTGATACACCGGAAGTACAAGATATCGATTCTTTTTCTAGATTAGAATTTTTTAAAGAGGTTTATGGAATTCTATGGGTTCTTGTTCCTATTTTGACTCTTGTAGTGGGAATCACAATAGGCGTACTGGTAATTGTATGGTTAGAAAGAGAAATATCGGCAGGGATACAACAACGTATTGGACCTGAATACGCCGGCCCTTTGGGAGTTCTTCAAGCTCTAGCAGATGGGACAAAACTACTTTTCAAAGAAAATCTTTTTCCATCTAGGGGGGATACTCGTTTATTCAGTATCGGGCCATCCATAGCAGTCATATCAATTTTAGTAAGCTATTCAGTAGTTCCTTTTGGATATCACCTTGTTTTAGCGGATCTCAATATCGGTGTTTTTTTATGGATTGCCATTTCCAGTATTGCTCCAATTGGACTTCTTATGTCGGGATACGGGTCAAATAATAAATATTCCTTTTTAGGCGGTCTACGAGCTGCTGCTCAATCGATTAGTTATGAAATACCATTAACTTTATGTGTGTTATCAATATCTCTACGTGCGATTCGTTGATACATAGACATAAACTTTTCTCTATTCCTTCCTTTCAAGGAAAGGGTTGGAATGGATTGAGTAGATATCTTAATTTTTTTTTATTCATTATTCGGGTTGATGAACTAAATCAAATAGTTATATGAGTGAAAGAAAACAGCTTATATATAAATTCGCAGTAAAAAGATTGATTCTCATTTTCTATGTATAAGAGTTAGAGAGTTAAGCGGAAATAAACATAAACAGAAGAGACCGTTTCCCCCAAGATTGGTTGATTAGTCATCCTGACTTGAAGCGGGTTCAAAAGATCAACCGTATTGAGTTTTCACTATCATTTTTATGTATTAGCATAACGGGGGATTGAGCAAAAACGAGTGGATGGTTAGAAACACGAACATATGTAAAGGATTAGTAATGGAGATTATGTAAAAATGTCCTTTTGGAGAATTTACATAATATACAAACAAAGAATACTAATTGGGGCTTTAAGTTGGTAGAAATGATCAGGCAGTACTCCCCATGACACGATTCCAATCCAGAGTATACTCCTATCCACCGATTTAATAAATAACTATTCGAAACGAAATAATCCTTTACTTTATTTTGAAAGCCCTCTTTTTCTCAGAAATAGAAAGAAGAATAGGAACGAAAAAAAAAAGAAAGATATACTTTATTTATTCTTTGTTACTTTTATTCTTTCCCATATACATATTAATAGATATATAATTTGTGTTAATAGATATATAATTTGTGTCATAATTCATTAATTAATATAGAATTTTTTTTTCGTACGTGAAACCAACGGGTTATTGATATTTTTACAAGAAGTATTTTATTGAACAGTTAAGTTATTACTGAACAAAGAAGAATTGAAATTATTATTGAAATTATTAAATTAAAGAAAGGATGAGATCAATTCAGAAGTACTTTTTTTATTTAATTTTGAATTAAAATAATTATAACAGACAGAATTCAATTGGTCTAATTTGGGACCGGCCGATAGTTATCCATCCTACAAACATATCAAGATTCAAAAAAGAATACTGACGCGGTCCCTATATTTATTTCTGGCCTTCAAGGAGCCGTATGAGGTGAAAATCTCATGTACGGTTCTGTAATAGCGATGGTAACAGTGATGGTATCACCGACTATAATTATCTAACAGTTCAAGTACAATTGATATTGTTGAGGCGCAATCAAAATATGGTTTTTGGGGATGGAATTTGTGGCGTCAGCCTATAGGGTTTATCATTTTTATTATTTCTTCCCTAGCAGAATGTGAGAGATTACCTTTTGATTTACCAGAAGCAGAAGAAGAGTTAGTAGCAGGTTATCAAACCGAATACTCGGGTATAAAATTTGGGTTATTTTATGTTGCTTCCTATCTAAACCTATTGGTTTCTTCATTATTTGTAACAGTTCTTTACTTGGGAGGTTGGAATATATCTATTCCGGACATATATGTTTCTGAGCTTTTTGAAATAAATAAAACATGTGGAGTTTTTGGAGCGATAATTGGTATCTTTATTACATTAGCTAAAACTTATTTGTTCTTGTTCATTCCTATCACAACAAGATGGACTTTACCGAGGCTAAGAATGGACCAACTATTGAATCTTGGATGGAAATTTCTTTTACCTATTTCTCTCGGTAATCTATTATTAACAACTTCTTTCCAACTCTTTTCACTGTAAAGTAACATTCTATATTCACAACGTGTCTCAAACAAGAGAAATAAACAAACATAAAACTATTCATATATATATTAACGATATGTTCTCTATGGTAACTGGGTTCATGAATTATGGTCAACAAACAGTACGAGCTGCAAGGTACATTGGTCAAAGTTTCATGATTACTTTATCCCACGCAAATCGTTTACCCGTAACTATTCAATATCCTTATGAAAAATTAATCACCGCGGAGCGTTTCCGCGGTCGAATCCATTTTGAATTTGATAAATGTATTGCTTGTGAAGTATGTGTTCGTGTATGTCCTATAGATCTACCCGTTGTTGATTGGAAATTGGAAACTGATATTCGCAAGAAACGGCTGCTTAATTACAGTATTGATTTCGGAGTCTGTATATTTTGTGGTAATTGCGTTGAGTATTGTCCAACGAATTGTTTATCAATGACTGAAGAATATGAACTTTCTACTTATGATCGTCACGAATTGAATTATAATCAAATTGCTTTGGGTCGTTTACCAATGGCAGTAATTGACGATTATACAATTCGAACAATTTTGAATTCGCCTCAAATAAATAAGTAAATCTCTTGATTAACGAATAATTTAGAATTACTTTACTAATAACTAATATAGAAGGAATTTAGGTTTCTTTCGTGTTGTTTGGTCAATAACTACAAATACCAACTATTGATTGGTTGGTAAGAAACGCGTCTTAATTTGGATTGAAAATCCATTAATTAATATATCCATAATTGTTTTAAAATATATAGTTTAGAATTAGAACGACTCTTTCAGATAAAGAATGAAATTAGTCCAATAATAGTACTCACATTTATTCATATCCCTTAGTATTTATTTACTTAGGATTAAATTAGGAATTGCTCAAAAATCATAAAAAAAAAATTTCTGGTCGGGTCTCAATAAGGTCATGAAAAACATTTCTATTTATTTATCTCTTATTTTACATATAATGGATTTGCCCGGACCAATACATGATTTTCTTTTAGTCTTTCTGGGATCGGTTCTTATACTAGGAGGTATGGGGGTGGTATTATTTACCAACCCCATTTATTCTGCCTTTTCATTGGGACTGGTTCTTGTTTGTATATCCTTATTCTATATTCTATTAAACTCTTATTTTGTAGCTGCTGCACAACTCCTTATTTACGTGGGAGCTATAAATGTTTTAATCGTATTTGCTGTGATGTTCATGAATGGTTCAGAATATTACAAAGATTTGAATCTTTGGACCATTGGGGATGTGGTTACTTTGCCAGTTTGTACAAGTATTTTTGTTTTACTCATGATTATTATTACGGATACGTCATGGTACGGAATTATTTGGACTACAAGATCAAACCAGATTATAGAGCAAGATTTGATAAGTAATAGTCAACAAATTGGAATTCATTTATCAACCGACTTTTTTCTTCCATTTGAATTCGTTTCGATAATTCTTTTAGCCGCTTTGATAGGTGCAATTGCCGTGGCGCGACAGTAAAAAATTTATAGAATTAGCAATGCACATTAAACTCTGTTCGGTTTTATTACATTACATTTATTTCCCTTTAATTAAAGATTGTTTATGTCTAAAATAGAAATTATTCAATCTATTCTATATAACAATAGAAAATCTGCCTTTGTTCCGTACTTTTTTTTATTCTAGTCAATTGAATCTGTTGAATTGTTGTTCAGTTCATATTGAAATGAATCGAAATTGATAAGGAGTTGGTCAATGATGCTCGAACATGTACTTGTTTTGAGTGCCTACTTATTTTCTATCGGTATCTATGGATTGATCACGAGCCGGAATATGGTTAGAGCCCTTATGTGTCTTGAACTTATACTGAATGCGGTTAATATGAATTTCGTAACATTTTCTGATTTTTTTGATAGTCGCCAATTAAAAGGAAATATTTTCTCAATTTTTGTTATAGCTATTGCAGCCGCTGAAGCAGCTATTGGCCCGGCTATTGTTTCATCAATTTATCGTAACAGAAAATCAACTCGTATCAATCAATCGAATTTGTTGAATAAGTAGTATTAATCATATAAATTCTAATATTCATAAATTAGAATTACCATGACCATACATTACGTAATAATACATGTTTTCAAAAATGTAAGAAATTAAAGTATCTTGGCTCTATCGCATGAGTCAATCCAGAAGTAGATTGATTAGAAAAATTATGATAAATTATTGATTCATCTGGTGTCTAAATATATGATTCATTTACAAGTTTACTAGATCGAAACTTTCTGACATTCAAAAATTTATAGATCCAAATGTCACATTCAGTAAAGATTTATGATACGTGTATAGGGTGTACTCAATGCGTGCGCGCCTGCCCAACGGATGTATTAGAAATGATACCTTGGGACGGGTGTAAAGCTAAGCAAATTGCTTCTGCTCCAAGAACAGAGGACTGTGTCGGTTGTAAGAGATGTGAATCCGCCTGTCCGACAGATTTCTTGAGTGTTCGAGTTTATTTATGGCATGAAACAACTCGAAGTATGGGTCTGGCTTATTAATACGTTCCAGAAAACCCTACTTGAATACATTTGATTTTTTTACCTTTACCGACAAAAACCCGCGCTCAAAAACTTTTTATTTTGAGCACGGGTTTTTCTGGTCCAAGTTTATCTTGTTTTTACCATGAATAATTTTCCTTGGTTAACGCTAGTTGTAGTTTTGCCAATATTCGCGGGTTCCTTAATTTTCTTTCTCCCTCATAGAGGAAATAAGATCATTCGGTGGTATACTATAGGTATATGCATAATAGAACTCCTTCTAACAACCTATGCATTCAGTTATCGTTTCCAATTGGATGATCCATTAATGCAACTGACAGAGGATTATAAATGGATCGATTTTTTTGATTTTTACTGGAGATTGGGAATAGATGGAATTTCTATAGGACCCATTTTACTGACAGGATTTATCACAACTTTAGCTACTTTAGCGGCTCGGCCGATTACTCGAGATTCCCGACTATTCCATTTTCTGATGTTAGCAATGTATAGCGGTCAAATAGGACCATTTTCTTCTCGAGACCTTTTACTTTTTTTCATCATGTGGGAGTTAGAATTAATTCCAGTTTATCTACTTCTATCCATGTGGGGGGGAAAGAAAAGGTTGTATTCAGCTACAAAATTTATTTTGTACACTGCAGGAAGTTCCGTTTTTTTATTAATGGGAGTTTTGGGTATTGGTTTATATGGTTCCAATGAACCAACATTAAATTTTGAAACATCAGCTAATCAATCGTATCCTGTAGCACTAGAAATAATATTCTATATTGGATTTCTTATTGCTTTTGCTGTCAAATCACCGATCATACCCTTACATACATGGTTACCAGACACCCATGGAGAGGCACATTACAGTACTTGTATGCTTTTAGCCGGAATCTTATTAAAAATGGGAGCGTATGGATTGGTTCGGATCAATATGGAATTATTACCCCACGCCCATTCTATATTCTCTCCCTGGTTGATTATAGTAGGCACAATTCAAATAATCTATGCAGCTTCAACATCTCCCGGTCAGCGTAATTTAAAAAAAAGAATAGCCTACTCTTCTGTATCTCATATGGGTTTCATAATTATAGGAATTGGTTCTATAAGCGATACAGGACTCAACGGAGCCATTTTACAAATAATCTCTCACGGATTTATTGGCGCTGCGCTTTTTTTCTTGGCCGGAACGAGTTATGATAGAATACGTCTTGTTTATCTCGACGAAATGGGCGGAATGGCTATCGCAATTCCAAAAATATTCACGACTTTCAGTATCTTATCAATGGCTTCTCTTGCATTACCGGGCATGAGCGGTTTTGTTGCCGAATTGTTAGTTTTTTTTGGAATACTTACTAGTCAAAAATATCTTTTAATGACAAAAATATTAATTACTTTTGTAATGGCAATTGGAATGATATTAACTCCTATTTATTCATTATCTATGTTACGCCAGATGTTCTATGGATACAAGCTTTTTAATGCCCCAAACTCTTATTTTTTTGATTCTGGACCGCGAGAATTATTTGTTTCGATCTCTATCCTTTTACCTGTAATAGGTATTGGTGTTTATCCCGATTTCGTTTTATCATTATCAGTTGACAAGGTCGAAGCTATTATATCCAATTATTTTTTTCGATAGTTTTTGTGAGTAAACCAAAAAATGAAACTGAAATCCCATGATTTTAAAAATGGTTGATTGTACAATAAAAAAATGAGTCTTTTATATTCTTTTAAGTAAAATAAAAAAATTGGAATTCTATTATAACTAGATATCTTTTGAATTTGTGAGAACCATTTGAATCAAGTAATGGAAATGATTCAAATGGTTCTTGATTGTTTACATGAAGTTTTCGTATATATACCTGTATGCCGTCCTATGTTTATATTCGTCAAGTCTTTTATTCAATTAGATATTAATGTAAATGAACCATAACTATGCAACCCTATTCCTAATAGATTAACCCCAAAATAGCATATCCAAATTATAAGAAAGCCCATTGAGGCCACAATTGCAGAATTTACACTTTCAAAATTTTTATTTGTTCTAATATGTAAATAAATAGCGAATATGGTCCAAGTAATAAATGCCCAAGTCTCCTTTGGATCCCAATTCCAATATGATCCCCATGCTTCATTAGCCCATACTGCTCCCGAAAGAATACCTACGGTTAAAAGGATAAACCCTAGACTAATAATACGATAACTCCAACGATCCAATTGTTGAATCAATTGATACCTGTAATAATTTTGAGACGAAATAAAAGAAGTGTTTCGTAAGACATTGTTTCTTTCGTTCACGTATTGAATCTCACTAAAGTAAACTGACTCATTTTCTAAATTATTGCTTTTACTAAAAATCCTTATGAATTTTCGAAATGTAATGACTAGAAGAGCTAGTGATAATAATGATCCACACAAAAGAGCTGCATAGCTCAATACCATCATACTTACATGCATCATTAACCAATGGGATTGGAGAGCGGGTACTAATATCGCGGATTGATGCATTTCAGTTAAAAGACCCGAAGTAGCAAAACCTTGAGTAAAAATAGCACTTGGCGCGGTTATTGCGCTTAAATGGTTTTTATGTTTTTTAAAATACGGAATAATATGAATAATGGAAAAACTCCACGAAAGAAAAATTAATGATTCATATAAATCACTTAATGGTAAGTGCCTCAAATACATCCAACGAGTAACTAATAATCCTGTTATGCAGAAAAAAGTAGCTATCATCCCCTTTTCTGAAGAATCATCTAGTCCTACGATTTCATCGACTAATAAAATTATCAAATGAATTGTAATTACAATTGAAACGATCGAAAAGGATATATGAGTTAATATATGCTCTAAAGTTGAAAATATCATAAAAATTATTAAATTAATAAGGGCGTCCCTCAATTATAGGAATTGAAATCGGGAATTGAATTCATTATAGGACTTACTCTTTTAGAAGATGCCATGCCGCCACTCGGACTCGAACCGAGATGCTCTAGCACTGCTTCCTAAGAGCAGCGTGTCTACCGATTTCACCATAGCGGCTTATTCGAAATCATAATAACCTATTTTTATTCAATCGTCGAGCTTGAAGGAGTTAATTCAATCCAATATTTTTTTTAGGAAACCATTCAAATTGATGAATAAAAACTTGTTTAAAAATTAGGGATTAAAACGTTTTCGTTAACGTTAATAATATTGATTTTTCTTATTATTATCTTTTTATTTAGTTATTTAGTATTTTAGGATGTCAATTTTATTTAACTGAACTAACAATGTATTTTTTCGTAGGCTATTACTTTATGCTCTCCTAAAACTAAAATGTAACAGTTGTAACTAGATAATTTTTACTTCAATCCCTGGATATAAGTAAAAAAAATGTTCTACCTCATTTGCATTTTTTAATGATTAATTTCTTTTATCATTTATTTTATTAATCTAAAATAAAAAATTCATTTTATCGATTAATAATTTTTATATAACACAATTTCAGCGATACACTCAAAAGATTTATGTAAATATTTGCATAGTTAGGTTGCGTTAGGATTTTTTGTTGTGTAGAGAATTTGCGTTAAGATTTAGCAAACCCATTAAGTTAGGTATTGGGGATGGTCGTATCAATCATATAAAAAAATTTCGTATAGAAATTTACCATACTTCAAAATATTTTCTAAATTTTTTAATTATTTTAATTAATATATATATATTATATCTTGTATCTTGATCGATCTTCCAATCGAAACATAGGATCTAAAATAGATCACTCAAAATTGGCGCATTCGTCATATAACTACCTAAAAATGTAAACGGGGCTTTTATTAATTTAATTGGGTTTAAGGAATTTATATAGTGATAATAATTTCTAAAACCCAAAATAATGATTTAAAAGATTATAAAAAACATTTTAAACTTAATCAATTAGTTTCAACGACCTCTTCTTTATAATATAAAATCAAAAATATAACTAAAAAAAAAATTCTTTTTATTATTGAGTAAGGGCGATGGGGAAAGTGATAATCCCCATCCGGAAAATGATAAAACATACTAAAATGAAAGGCGAAACCTTGCGCTTGCGTTTACCCTTTTTTCAAACAAAAAAGTACCATTCATTTTTAGAATTCAGTAGACAACAGAATTCTTATCTATATCAGAAACGAAAGAAAAATTTGGCTTCAAATTAAAGTAAAACAAATTCAATTTTATATTCGTTTAAATTAAAACATTATGAGACTAATTCTTTTTTATTTATTTTTTATATTGTTTATATTGTAATTTATCTTATATATTAATATTTATTCTTTTACTATACTATTATGATGTTAATATTAATTATAATTGATAAATATTATTTATCATTTTTATAACTTATACTTCATTTTTATAACTTATACTTCATTTTTATAACTTATACTTATAAATAAACTATAAACAAAATTATATCACTTTATTAGAACGATTCAGATTATTTATTTGTTACACAAAAAAAACTTTTAGAACTCCCGGTAGAAAGAGATTTCGCTAACGAAAAAGCTTTCAATGCTGCCCTATATCCCTTCCTTTTCCAAATATTTTTACGAATACGTTTTTTTGAAATAGAGGTGCGCTTTTTTGGAACTGCCATTAAAAAGTTATAATAGGTTTTTCGGTTGGATGTGAAAGACATCTATTGTTCAAAATCAATTGTTCTTTACTATTCTCTATCTATTTTTTCTCTAAATTAGACTCCCCCCAAAAAGGGGGGGGGGTAAAAATAACATAAAATATTAATAAGAACGATAAGGTACACTATGCCAAATAGATTGAAGTTGATAAAATAAAAAAAATAATACAAAAAAAAAGGAAAGATTGTCCGTTTCGTTTTCTTTCTATTTTCGTCGTGTTACATTTCTACATGTAATAAAAAAATCTAAAAGTTTAATAACCCAACCCTTCTCCCGCTTAATTAAAAAATAAAAAAACTTTTTTTCTATTATATTAATTAATTTAATATGAATTTAATTGGTCAAGCTCGAAGAAAGAGTCCACAAAATTTTAATTATCAAATGAGACTAGTAGTTAATCTGTTAAAGGATACAAAATACATAATTTAAAGGCATTTTATTTGCCCCCCTTTTTTTCCGTAAAATTAAAGTGTTGGATATCATAGCATTTCCTACAAATAGCTTTTATTGTAATGGAAGACAAACAATTAGTTACAAAATAAATTGGTTAATGATTCTAAATAACCGAATTACAATAAATAGTTTTAGTTATGGGCTTTATGATTCAGATCAAATACTGTTTTTGGTATAATTATTTATCCTTGTTCTATAGATATAAAAAAATTATTGTAATACGTAATAATTAAAATGAAAATTCAAATTTTCATTTTTTATCTTCATAAAATTTTATTTAAAAATTTGAATTTAATATTAACAATTCAGTATTAATAAAATTAAATACGTATTTTTTTTTTCACTAGTGACTTATTTATATCATTTGACCAATTGCAACTTCTTGATTTTAAATATTTGAAGTAGTTTGGAAAGATTCAGAATAATTAAGGCTAGAAAATTCTATTTAAGTTTTTTTTTATATATCTTAATTTTTTTTTATTAACCGACCCCTCTCAAAAGAAAAGAAATAAGAACCGGTGACTCAGAAACAATTAATTAAGATAAATTTTTTTTTTTTTTTTTTTATGGAATATACATATCAATATTCATGGATTATACCTTTCATTCCACTTCCAGTTCCTATCTTAATTGGAACAGGACTTCTACTTTTTCCAACGGCAACAAAAAATCTTCGCCGTATGTGGGCTTTTCCTAGTGTTTTATTATTAAGTATAGTTATGGTTTTTTCAGCCCTTTTTTCTATTCAGCAAATAAATAATAATTCTGTCTATCAATATGTATGGTCTTGGACCATCAATAATGATTTTTCTTTAGAATTTGGCTGCTTGGTTGATCCACTTACTTCTATTATGTCGATATTAATCACTACTGTTGGAATTATGGTTCTTATTTATAGTGACAATTATATGTCTCATGATCAGGGATATTTGAGATTTTTTGCTTATATGAGTTTTTCCAATACTTCAATGTTGGGATTAGTTACTAGTTCGAATTTGATACAAATTTATATTTTTTGGGAATTAGTTGGAGTGTGTTCTTATCTATTAATAGGTTTTTGGTTCACACGACCCAGTGCCGCGAATGCTTGTCAAAAAGCGTTTGTAACTAATCGTGTCGGGGATTTTGGTTTATTATTAGGAATTTTGGGTTTTTATTGGATAACAGGTAGTTTCGAATTTCGGGATTTGTTTGAAATATTCAATAACTTGGTTTATAATAATGAAGTTAATTTTTTATTTGTTACTTTATGCGCCTCCCTGTTATTTGCCGGCGCTGTTGCTAAATCCGCCCAATTTCCCCTTCATGTATGGTTACCTGATGCCATGGAAGGGCCTACCCCCATTTCGGCTCTTATACATGCGGCTACTATGGTAGCCGCAGGAATTTTTCTTGTAGCTCGGCTTCTTCCTCTTTTCATAGTTATACCTTACATTCTAAATCTAATAGCTTTGATAGGTATAATAACATTATTTTTAGGAGCCACTTTAGCTCTTGCTCAAAAAGATATTAAGAAAAGCTTAGCTTATTCTACAATGTCTCAATTGGGTTATATGATGTTAGCTCTAGGTATGGGGTCTTATCGAGCTGCTTTATTTCATTTGATTACTCATGCTTATTCGAAGGCATTGTTGTTCTTAGGATCTGGATCAATTATTCATGCGATGGAAGCTATTGTTGGATATTCTCCAGATAAAAGTCAGAATATGGTTCTTATGGGCGGTTTAAGAAAACATGTACCAATTACAAAAACTGCTTTTTTATTGGGTACACTTTCTCTTTCTGGTATTCCACCCCTTGCTTGTTTTTGGTCCAAAGATGAAATTCTTAATGATAGTTGGTTGTATTCACCTATTTTTGCAATAATAGCTTGGTCCACAGCAGGATTAACTGCATTTTATATGTTTCGGATCTATTTACTTGCTTTTGAAGGACATTTAAACGTTTATTTTCAAACTTACAGTGGCAAAAAAAGTAGTTCGTTCTATTCAATGTCTCTATGGGGTAAAGATAAAGAAGGACCCGAAATTATTAAAAAAAAATTGCGTTTATTATATTTATTAACGACGAAAAACAATGAAAAAACTTATTTTTTAAA